CCTCGAGAAATAGCAATAGAACTATTCCAGACATTTGTAATTCGTAGTTTAATTCGTCGACATGTCGCTTCCAACATAGGAATTGCTAAAAAAAAAATTCGTGCAAAAGAACCAATTGTATGGGAAATACTTCAAGAAGTTATGCAGGGGCATCCTGTATTGCTGAATAGAGCGCCCACCCTGCATCGATTAGGCATACAGGCGTTCCAACCCATTTTAGTGTATGGACGTGCTATTTGTTTACATCCATTAGTTCGTAAGGGATTTAATGCAGACTTTGACGGGGATCAAATGGCTGTTCATGTACCTTTATCTTTGGAAGCTCAAGCAGAAGCCCATTTACTTATGTTTTCTCATATGAATCTCTTTTCTCCGGCTATAGGAGACCCCATTTCGGTACCAACTCAAGATATGCTTATTGGGCTCTATGTATTAACGGTCGGGAATCGTCGAGGTATTTGTGCAAATAGATATAATATATGGAATCTAGGAAAATATAAAAATGAAACCGAGTATAACTATGAGTATATTACGAAAGAGAAAGAGCTCTATTTTTTTAGTTCCTATGATGTACTTGGGGCTTATCGGCAGAAAAGAATCAATTTATATAGTCCCTTGTGGCTTCTGTGGCGACTAGATCGACGTGTCATTGCCTCAAGAGGAGTTCCTATCGAAGTTCAATATGAATCTTTGGGTACCTATCATGAAATTTATGAGCACTATTTAATAGTAAGAAGTGTAAAAAAAGAAATCCTTTGTATATACATTCGAACAACGGTTGGTCATATTTCTCTTTATCGAGAAATCGAAGAAGCCGTACAGGGGTTTTGTCAGGCCTACTCATGCACCAAGCCAAGTAATTATGCGATATCCGCAGGAATTCGGGTCCAAGCGGAATCCTAATTCCTTAATTTCTACGTGAATCAAGATCTGGAAAGGAAAAAAAAGGGGGTCTTCGAATCACTGACCCAAACCCATTGTTGAATCCTGCTCAGTGGAATATGGAGGTACTTATGGCAGAACGAGCCGCCGATCTGGTCTTACACAATAAAGTAATAGACGGAGCTGCCATCAAACGACTTATTAGCAGATTAATAGATCACTTCGGAATGGCATATACATCGCATATCCTGGATCAAATAAAGACTTTGGGTTTCCAGCAAGCCACTGCTACATCCATTTCATTAGGAATTGATGATCTTTTAACAATCCCTTCTAAGGGGTGGCTAGTTCAAGATGCTGAACAACAAACTTTGGTTTTAGAAAAGCACCATCATTATGGGAACGTACACGCAGTAGAAAAATTACGCCAATCCATTGAGATATGGTATGCTACAAGTGAATATTTGAGAAAAGAAATGCATCCTAATTTTCGGATGACTGATCCTTTTAATCCTGTCCATATAATGTCCTTTTCGGGGGCTAGAGGGAATGCATCTCAGGTACACCAATTAGTAGGTATGAGAGGATTAATGTCGGATCCCCAAGGACAAATGATCGATTTACCGATTCAAAGCAATTTACGCGAAGGACTCTCTTTAACGGAATATATCATTTCCTGCTATGGAGCCCGCAAAGGGGTTGTGGATACTGCTGTACGAACATCAGATGCTGGATACCTTACGCGCAGACTTGTTGAAGTAGTTCAACACATTGTTATACGTAGAACAGATTGTGGTACTATCCGAGGCATTTCCGTGAGCCCTAAAAATAGGATGACGGAAAGAATTTGGATCCAAACACTAATGGGTCGTGTATTAGCATATGATATATATATGGGTCCACGCTGCATTGCCGTTCGAAATCAAGACATTGGGATTGGGCTTATCAATCGATTCATAACCTTTCAAGCACAACCAATATATATTCGAACCCCGTTTCTTTGTAGGAGTACATCTTGGATCTGTCGATTATGTTATGGTCGGAGTCCCACTCATAGCGGCCTGGTCGAGTTGGGAGAAGCGGTAGGTATTATTGCGGGTCAATCAATCGGCGAACCGGGGACTCAACTAACATTAAGAACTTTTCATACCGGTGGAGTATTCACGGGGGGTATTGCCGAACATGTACGAGCTCCTTTTAATGGGAAAATCCAATTCAATGAGGATTTGGTTCATCCCACGCGCACACGTCATGGACATCCTGCTTTTCTATGTTCTATAGACCTGTCTGTAATTATTGAGAGTCACGATATTCAACATAATGTGAATATTCCGCCAAAAAGTTTTCTTTTAGTTCAAAATGATCAATATGTAGAATCAGAACAAGTAATTGCTGAGATTCGTGCTGGAACATCCAACTTCCATTTTAATAAAGTGAAAGAGAAAGTTCGAAAACATATTTATTCTGACTCAGAAGGAGAAATGCACTGGAATACCGATGTGTATCATGCACCGGAATATACATATGGCAATGTTCATCTTTTACCAAAAACAAGTCATTTATGGATATTATCGGGAGGTCTGTGCAGATCTAGTATAGTGCCCTTTTCTCTCTGCAAGGATCAAGATCAAATGAATGTTTATTCTGTCGAACGGAGATATATTTCCGACCTCTCAATGTCGGTGACTAATGATCGAGTAAGACACAAATTGTTTAGTTCGGATCCTTGTGGTAAAACGGGGGGGAGGTTTCTTGATTATTCAGTACCTGATCGAATCATGACCAATGGTCATTGGAATTTCATATATCCCGCTATTCTTCACAAGAATTCTTATTTGTTTGCTAAGAGACGAAGAAACAGATTCATCATCCCATTCCAATCGGATCAAGAACGAGAAAAAAAACCAACGCGCCGTTCTTGTATCTTGATTGAAATACCCATAAATGGTATTTTACGTAGAAAAAGTATTCTCGCTTATTTTGACGATCCTCGATACAGAAGAAGTACCTCGGGAATTACAAAATACGGGACTATGCCGGTGGGTTCAATTGTCAAAAAAAAAGATTTGATTGAATATCGAAGAGCAAAAGAATTTAGGCCAAAATACCAAACGAAAGTAGATCGATTTTTTTTCATTCCCGAAGAAGTGCATACCTTACCCGGATCTTGGCCCATAAAGGTACGAAACAATAGTATTATTGGAGTGAATACACAAATCGCTTTAAATACAAGAAGCCGAGTAGGCGGATTGGTCCGAGTGGAGAAAAAAAAAAAAAAAATTGAACTGAAAATCCTTTCTGGAGATATTCATTTTCCTGGAGAGACAGATAAGATATCCAGGCACTGCGGCATCTTGATACCGCCAGGAACGGGGAAAAAAAATTCTAAGGAATTCAAAAAAAAGAAAAATTGGACATATGTCCAACGGATCACGCCTACCAAGAAAAAGTATTTTGTTTTAGTTCGACCCGTAGTCACATACGAAATATCCGACGGAATAAAATTAGCAACGCTTTTCCCCCGAGATCCGTTGCAGGAAATGGATAATATGCAATTACAAGTTGTCAATTATATCCTTTATGGAAATGGCAAACCAGTTCGAGGAATTTATCACACAAGTCTTCAATTAGTTCGAACTTGTTTAGTATTGAATTGGAACCAAGATCGAAATGGTTCTCTAGAAGAGGTTCATGCTTCCTTTGTTGAAGTAAGGGCAAACGGTCTGGTTCGAGATTTCATAAGAATGGATTTAGTAAAGTACCCTATTTTGTATGTCGGAAAAAGGAATGATACGGCAAGTTCGGGATTGATCCCCAACAATAAAAATGGATCAGATCGCACTAATATTAATCTTATTTATCCTAAGACAAGGATTCAATCACTTACGCAACATCAAGGGACTATTCGTACGTTTATGAATAGAAATAAGGAATGCCAATCTTTTCAAATTTTGTCATCATCCGATTGTTACCGAGTTGGTCCATTCAATGGTTCGAAACCTTACAAAGTGACAAAAGAAGTAATTGTAATTAAAGGGTACTCCGCGATTCCTATTAGGAATTCCTTGGGTCCTTTCGGGATTGTACCTAAAATTACGAATTTTTATTCATTTTATTATTTCTATTTAATCACTCATAATCAGATCTTTTTAAATAAATATTTGCTACTTCTTGACAATTTAAAGCAGACTTTACAAGCACTTAAATATTATTTAATGGATGAAAATGAGAGAATTTATAATCCCGATCCATGCAATAACATCATTTTCAATCCGTTAAATTGGAATTGGTGTTTTCTTCTTCACGATGATTCTGAGGAGACATCCACAATAATTGGCCCTGGACAGTTTATTTGCGAAAATGTATGTATATCTAAGTACGGGCCACACATAAAATCGGGTCAAGTTCTAATTGTTCATGTTAACTCCTTAGTCATAAGATTAGCTAAGCCTCATTTGGCTACTCCAGGAGCAACTGTTCACGGCCATTGTGGGGAAATCCTTTCCGAGGGAGATACTTTAGTTACATTTATATATGAAAAATCGAGATCGGGTGATATAACACAAGGTCTTCCAAAAGTGGAACAAGTGTTAGAAGCGCGCTCGATTGATTCAATATCGATGAACCTAGAAAAGAGAGTTGAAGGTTGGAACGAACGTATAACAAGAATTCTTGGGATTCCTTGGGGATTCTTGATTGGCGCGGAGCTAACTATAGCCCAAAGTCGTATCTCTTTGGTTAATAAGATCCAAAAGGTTTATCGATCCCAGGGGGTGCAGATCCACAATAGGCATATAGAGATTATTGTGCGTCAAATAACATCAAAAGTGTTGGTTTCAGAAGAAGGAATGTCGAATGTTTTTTCACCCGGGGAGTTAATCGGATTGTTGCGAGCGGAACGAACGGGGCGTGCTTTGGGGGAAGCTATCTGTTACCGAGCCATTTTATTGGGAATAACGAGGGCGTCCCTGAATACTCAAAGTTTCATATCTGAAGCGAGTTTTCAAGAAACCGCTCGAGTTTTAGCAAAAGCCGCCCTACGAGGTCGTATTGATTGGTTGAAAGGCCTAAAAGAGAATGTTGTTCTGGGGGGGATGATACCCGTTGGTACCGGATTCAAAGGATTAGTGCACTCTTCAAGGCAACACAGTAACATTCCTTTCGAAATCAAAAAGAAGATTTTATTCGAGGGGAAAGTGAGAGATATTTTGTTCCACCACGGAGAATTTTTTGGTTCTTGCATCCCCAAGAATTCCCCTGATACATCAGAACAATCATTTACGAGATCTACTAATTTCTAAGAGCAGATTCTTTCTTTTCTTTTAACTATTTGGCCCTGGTCATTTGATTTGGTAATAAAGATAATAATAAATAGAAAAGAATGAATGACTTGGACCGCGCATTAACGGTCAACCCAAGGCAGAAGGTTCCGTCGGAACAATTATATATTTCAGGTACCTCTTAAAAAAAAAAGAGTAAAGTGTAGAGAAAAATGACAAGAAGATATTGGAACATTAATTTGGAAGAGATGATGGAAGCAGGAGTCCATTTTGGTCATGGTACTAAGAAATGGAATCCTAGAATGGCGCCTTACATCTCCGCAAAGCGTAAAGGTATTCATATTACAAATCTTACTCGAACTGCTCGTTTTTTGTCCGAAGCCTGTGATTTAGTTTTTGATGCAGCAAGTATGGGAAAACACTTCTTAATAGTCGGTACAAAAAATAAAGCAGCCGATTCAGTAGCATCAGCCGCAATAAAGGCCCGTTGTCATTATGTTAATCAAAAATGGCTCGGGGGTATGTTAACGAATTGGTCCACTACAGAAACGAGACTTCATAAGTTCAGGGACTTGAGATCAGAACAAAATACAGGGAAAATCAACTGTCTCCCAAAAAGAGATGTAGCAATCTTGAAGAGACAGTTATCCCACTTGCAAACATATCTGGGCGGGATCAAATATATGACGAGGTTACCCGATATTGTAATCATCGTTGATCAGCAAGAAGAATATATGGCTCTTCGAGAATGCCTCACTTTGGGGATTCCAACAATTTGTTTAATCGATACAAACTGTGACCCGGATCTCGCAGATATTTCGATTCCAGCGAACGATGACGCTATAGCTTCAATCCGATTGATTCTTAACAAATTAGTATCCGCAATTTGTGAGGGTCGTTCTAGCTATCTAAGAAATTGTTGATTAATAATAAGATAGGTCAATGACTTTGGAAGTTCCATAAATAGATTCAATCGGTTACTATTCTTGAGTCTCAAAAAAGAGATAAAAATCGCCGGGGATATTATGTAATCTTTTGGTATCCGAAATATATAATTACAACGAATTAGTAACTAAAGAAGGCGAATCGAGAAAGAGATAAGAGATGGCTGAATCAAAATTATTCTTTTTTTAAGTTCTATTTCTATCAGAGGGCTATATGAGCGTTCTACCCTGTTCCATCAATTCGCTAAAAGTTTTATACGATATATCCGATGTAGAAGTAGGCCAACATTTCTATTGGCAAATAGGGGGGTTCCAAGTCCATGCCCAAGTACTTATCACTTCTTGGGTTGTAATTGCTATCTTATTAGGTTCAGTCACTGTGGCTGTTCGGAATCCGCAAACCATTCCAACCGACGGTCAGAATTTCTTTGAGTACATCCTTGAATTCATTCGAGACTTGAGTAAAACTCAGATTGGAGAAGAATATGGCCCTTGGGTTCCCTTTATTGGAACTATGTTTCTATTTATTTTTGTTTCTAACTGGTCAGGTGCTCTTTTACCCCGGAAAATCATACAGTTACCGCACGGAGAGTTGGCCGCACCCACGAATGATATAAATACTACTGTTGCTTTAGCTTTACCTACGTCAGTGGCATATTTCTATGCAGGTCTTACAAAAAAAGGATTGGGTTATTTCGGAAAATACATTCAACCAACTCCAATACTTTTACCAATTAACATTCTAGAAGATTTTACAAAACCCCTATCGCTTAGTTTTCGACTTTTCGGAAATATATTAGCCGATGAATTAGTAGTTGTTGTTCTTGTTTCTTTAGTACCCTTGGTGGTTCCTATACCTGTCATGTTCCTTGGATTATTCACAAGTGGGATTCAAGCTCTTATTTTTGCAACTTTAGCCGCGGCTTATATAGGGGAATCCATGGAGGGTCATCATTGACTAGTTTCTGAAATAGTCTTTTTTTTTTTTCAAAAAAAAAAACAAGCTGTTCTCAACGGCTCAAGATATTTTGTTTAGGAAACATGATCGGATATATACATCGGGATATATGCTCTAGAGTAGCGGCAAGAAGTAAGATATTAGGGAATTTTAGAAAAAAGAAAAGAGATCGAAAGAAAGGTTTTTTTCCTAAGATTTTCGTTTGTCCCATTCTCATTTATGTCATACCTCCCCAATTCTTATTCGATTTATATTTGTTCAATCAATTACGATTCATAATTTGAATAAGAATTTTTAGATTATCTGCTTTCTATGTTCGCTTAACCAAACAGCCAAAAAAACATTTTTAGAAACTTTCCCATTTCGCTTTATTTCATTCAATTGTTGAATTGAATGAACTAAAATTGTCATTAATTAACTGTAATTCAATTGGATCATCCAGTCTCGATATGTAAGGATTTGGGCCGATGACCCTATCCACTTATATTATACTCGTGTGGGTAACGATAAAGAAAAGGAAGAGAGTAGAAACAAATAAAATTCATAAAAATTAAAAAAGTTAGGCAGCTCGAGCTATGTAAATATAAGGACTATAAGCCAATATCTGTATATGTTTCGAAAAATGATTCTTTAAGATATAGATGGTTTACGTTATGGGGGAAATACACGTATATGTGATATTAGGTTATACATAGACTTTCCCTCTATTTCCCTTCCTACTGAATTTAGATTTCGATGTTAGATGAATTCCAATACCAGCCCCTCCGTTTTATCTGTGGCTGCGGGTTTTTTTAAGAAACAAATGAAGTTAAGCATATAGAGGAGAAAGAACGAAGAAAAAAGGAAAGAATGGAATGGTTTCGGAACAAAGAAAGGTAAGAAATAGAACCATATAGAATTACAAAGGTTCCGTAGATAGGAACGAAAAACGACGAAGTCGTTCTGATGATTCAGTAATATTATCACTTCAATTCAGAGTTCTTAGTTATTTTGTCTGGATAGACCTTAGTAATGAAATAATGAGATAATAATTCATCGGTTGATTGTATCATTAACCATTTCTTTTTTTTTTGTGCGAGGGACTTAATATGAATCCACTGATTTCTGCCGCTTCCGTTATTGCTGCTGGATTGGCTGTAGGGCTTGCTTCTATTGGGCCTGGAGTTGGCCAAGGTACTGCTGCGGGTCAAGCCGTAGAAGGCATCGCGAGACAACCAGAAGCAGAGGGCAAAATACGAGGTACTTTATTGCTTAGTCTGGCTTTTATGGAAGCCTTAACCATTTATGGACTGGTCGTGGCATTAGCACTTTTATTTGCAAATCCGTTTGTTTAATCTTACCACTACCTCATAAATAAATGGAAAAAAATACTTACATTTCTTATTTTATTGCCGCGGGCTTGCCAAATTATATCAAAACTTCACTCCTACAATTACTTCTTCACCGAGATAATATCCGAGGAGAGGGACTGATGGAGGATGAGGAATTAGCATAGCAGACCCTTTCTTTTTCTTACTCCGCCCTTAAATGAAAGCCAAAAAATGCTTTACTTTAATTTAAGTGAGTGTTGCAACAAACGAGGCATTTCGCAATTGACATGAAATCTAGGACTACTAAATGGATTCTTGGGAATCTCCAAGGAAATTTTAATAAAGAAAAAATTTTTATTAAAACGAAATTCGTCTATTCTTATAACAAGCAAGGAAATTAATAAAAAGAAATCAAAAAAGGGGGACGAGAACTCTAGTTTATAGTCCTATCTATGAGAGGAAAGCATATGAAAAATATAACCGATTCCTTCGTTTCCTTGGATCATTGGCCACCTGCAGGGAGTTTCGGATTTAATACCGATATTTTAGCAACAAATCTAATAAATCTAAGTGTAGTACTTGGTGTATTGATCTTTTTTGGAAAGGGAGTGTGTGCGAGTTGTATATTTCAAGAATAGGCTGGATCCGGCCGGCTGCACTTTTTTGTGCTTTATAGTTATAGGAAAGAAAGGTGCACGATCTCGACGAATTACTTCTGAATAAATAATCATATGTAAGAACCATAGCATTTCGTGATTTATTGGTAAATCCACTTTGATTCTCTATCAGCCAATAATGTGAGACCATTAACATGGTTAAAGCTAAACCGTTTGAAGTCCAGGCATAGCAGGTACTCTTTCTACCACTACGTTAGTTCGGAGATGGTTTCAACAAAATGAGTAGATGGCAATTTATACGATATAGAACACTCATATTGATAAATTTTTGACTCATTTACAGGGGAAACAGGTGTTTTTTTCCAATGCCGAATCGACGACCTAAAAATAAGAATCATTTTTGGATTTGAAGAAAAAAAGTAAACAACTTTGCTGACAATGACAGGTTTTTTGTTGGGTCGGAAGAGTCCTCCAAATATTCTGGCCTTGTATAAGTTTCGATATCTTGGGATACGAGCAGAAAAAAGAGGGTAGGCTCATTACATTCAAGTGGGAACGCCCCATAAATAATTGAGTATGAGAGCCAAATGAATCGAAAGATTCATGTTTGGTTCGGGAAGAGGTTATGGAAGTGAAGTTGTGAAATGAATGGGAAGATAATCTACTTTCATTAAAGGATTTATTAGATAACCGAAAACAGAGGATTTTGAGTACTATTCGAAATTCAGAAAAACTACGTGAGGAAGCCATTGAGCAGCTCGAAAAAGCTCGGACTCGCTTACGGAAAGTAGAAATAGAAGCAGACGAGTTTCGAGTAAATGGGTACTCTGAGATAGAACGAGAAAAAAGGAATTTGATCAATGCCACTTATGAGAATTTGGAACGATTAGAAAACTATAAAAATGAAACCCTTCTTTTTGAACAACAAAAGGCAATTAATCAGGTCCGACAACGCGTTTTCCAACAAGCCTTACAAGGGGCTCTAGGAACTCTGAATAATTGTTTGAAC